ATGAATTGAGTTGTAAATTGTAGCCATGAAAGCGTAAGAACTCAACGGGATTCCCTTCTTTGTATGATTTGAGGGGGTAGGTCCCGTTGAGTTCTTAAGAATTAGAATATTTTTCGTCTAAATGGCAAAACCCCATTCCATTTTTCTGATGATGTTTTTGAAAAATGCAGTTCATTGATCCATCCGCCCGTTGCTCGATAGTATCTATCGATACTTTCAAAGTAAAGTTAGAAGAAAGAAGAAATCACTCAATTTCCTAGATGACATACTATCCTCAAATAATAATAAAACCTTAGTATTTTTTTGTATCTCATCAAAAATGGAAATTTTTCTAAGTTTATTGAAGAAGTTCTATTTACTCAATAAACCTCGCTCTCTTTTGTTTGCCCACTATTCTACTATTCTATTTTATATTAAATAATAATATATAATAATATAATATTATGTAATATATATTATGTAATATATATATAAAAGTTCTGATATTTTTTTTTTTTTAATTAAAAACTTAGACTAGTAATCTTTGACGAACAGGATAAAGAATCTTTTTTTTCTTTCGACACAAGAAAGAGATGTGGAAAATTCCTTTTCTTGTGTCGAATACTAGGAAAGAGTCGTCAAAAATAATTTTGTTATTTTTACGTTATGAGCTCAATGTCGATAAATCCGCGAGTCTAGAAATTCATTTCTGACAATTGAACCTTCTCGAACTGTTTCTTTTTAAGAACCAAAAATATTTGTGCCAAAATAACAGATGCCAAGAAGAACAAAAGGCCTTGGACACGTAAGGGATCTTGAAGTACTATTTCTGCATCTCCCTGACCAAATCCGCCCACATTAGGATTACTCGTCAACGGTTGATCCAATTTGATAGATTCGCCTTCTGAAACAAGAAGTTCTGGCCCTGGAGGGATAATATCAACCACTTGACGTCCATCCGATGCATCCGCTATGGTTATTTCGTAACCCCCTTTTTCTTTTCGTATTATTTTACCTACTATACCTGCTGATGTAGCATTATAAACTGTATTGTTACTTTTGCTCCCGTCGGGATAAATCTGACCCCTTCCCCTGTTTCCGCCTACATATATAGGATATTTTAAGAAGTGAACCTCTTTCGTAGTAGCGGGGTCCGGGGAAAGGATAGGAAAGGTTATTTCACTATATTTCTGACCAGGAACGGGGCCTATCACAAGAATATTTTGTTTATTGGGGCGATAGTTCTGAAAAGACAGATTGCCTATCTTTTCTTTTATCTCGGGGGAAATCCGATCAGCAGGAGCTAATTCAAAACCCTCTGGTAAAATAAGAACAGCCCCTACATTCAAAGCACCCTTTTTACCATTAGCAAGAACTTGTTTTAGTTGCATATCATAAGGGATTCGAACAACTGCTTCAAATACAGTATCTGGAAGTACCGTTTGTGGAACTTCAATATCCACGGGCTTATTAGCTAAATGGCAATTGGCACATACAATACGACCAGTCGCTTCTCGCGGATTTTCATAACCCTGCTGTGCAAAAATGGGATATGCACTTGAAATGGATGGCCGAGTTATGATATATATCATGAGCGATACGGAAATGGATCGAGTAATTTGTTCCTTTATCCAAGAAAAAGTCTTTCTAGTTTGCATGGTCCAACCATTGAGCCCAAAAATGTCTACAATAAATTTGGTAGGTCGCTAACCTAGTTCCCTATCCGCAATTCTGCTATTTACTGGAATAATTTTACTGGAATAAATAATATTAATATATAGAATAAATCTTTGGGATGGGTAGAAAAATAAAGAGTAAGTATGGTTTTACATGCTTTGCTTCTGTACAACTACAAAGTAAGAAACGTTAGAATTGAATTGGATTAATATCAGTAGATCCTTTTTTAATCATTCATTGAATGATAAATCACTACAAGTGACGGAGAAACACGATTTAAATAACGAAAAATCAAAAATTTAAATAGAGTATCTAGAATGACTGGAAAAGTAGAAACAAGACCAGATATAATTTGATCATTATGAGCAAATCCAAAATCTTTGTAGACAAAGCCAATCATTAGTTCCCAACCATGGGGCGAATGGAATCCGATACATAAATCTGTTAATAAAAGAATCGAAAAAGCCTTTATTGTGTCACTTAAGTTATATAGGAATTCCTGAGCCCAAGAGTTAAGAATAACAAGTTCTTTATTACCCAAAATTGAATAACCACTTAGAATAACGAAACAGATTATATTTGTCAAGAAGTGCAAAATCGTATGGATATGATCCTCATTGTGTATCTTGATTAATTGGAGCGTTTCTTTGTGGATTCCTATACGAAGGTTTTGTAGATGTGTCTCCGAGTATTCCTTGTATTCCTTGATCATTTCCTCCAAAAGAAAGATTTCCTCCAATTCTATGAATTTTTCGAGAATATTTTTTTCTTGAATATCATTCAAAAAAATTTCAGATTGCCTAGTATTCCACCAATAAGTAACCCAAGATTCCAGACTTTTATTAAATGAGAGAGAAATACACCAGGGCAAAAATACTACAGATGCGAGATATAAAAGAGGGTTGAATGCTTTCTTTTTTGACATTTTTTCATTTCGTCTATGAATTTTTAATGAACCGACCTCATTAGTTGACTCTACGCCATCCAATATTTATCTCATGCATGAGTTCTATTACAAAGTATCGAACTTATGAATCTATTCACTGTTTTGTTTTGTGGTTGTTACGTTACGTATACGTCTTCTTTGACTAGAAAGAATGAGCGTTATGAAGAAACTTCAGTTAAGTTATGGTATAGAAAAGGGGGACTCTTTAGTTTTTCCTTACTGCTGAGAAAGCATTCACTCTCTCAGCTAATTTATCAAAATACTTCAATCGGTACACGCAAGAAATAGGCCAATTCGGCAGCTTTTTGTTCGATTTCCCGTGGAGTAACATTCTCATCAGTACGAGTCAAGGGAATGGCCCCCTGGCCTCTGATATCCATATAAAGGACACGGCGAGCATAAATACCTTCTTTAACTTCTATTCTGACGGACTGAATATCCTTTATAGGGAATCGGAGGAAGATGCGACGATTTTTTCCAGGGAATCCCCAACGAAAAATACACACCATTCCTTCTTTTCTATCGAATCGATCATAACCACCCCCTACATTCCACGAAATTGTGCACCACAAATAGGAGCTAATAAAGAGACCCGCGATCCCATAGAAAGACATCACAATCCCTTGTGGAAAAAAAAGGATTTGCTGAGACGGAAATAAAGATATCAAGTTTCTCCCAAGATAACTGTAAGTTCCAACCAATAAGAATCCTAATGAACCTAAAAAAAGGATAATGGCCCAGCAGAAATTACTTGTTTTTCGCGACCCCGTTATAGGTTGTATCCATATATGTTCTGATCGACAACTCATACTTGATCTGGTTTCGTTTTATTGGAATTGAGAGAATACCCTAGACTTTACTCTTTTTGTTTCCGAAGTAACTCTCATCAACTAGTACTAGTTTGATGTGAACCTTTAAGAGTAATTTATCAAATTGGTTAGATCTAAAATAAAAAAAAAAAATACCCTTCGTATGATCCCATCAATATACATATATCCATATACATATGGATGTACCGATTTTACAGTTCAGCCATCCGGCGATCCTGATATTTTTTCAAATAGATAGAATTCCTTTACCCCCATATCATCTTTCTACAGGCCAAAGAGCCCCTTTTCGACGGAAACGCCGCATGTTATACCTTCTTTTCTTACACTAAATAGGTATCTGCGTTATGATACAAGTATTAGTTTTGAAAAAAAAAAATGGATCAGAGTTGGGCCCATCAGATCTAAACAGTCTTATTTTTTTGAACATGAAGAAATAAAGAAGCCATTGCCATTGCCGGAAATACTAAGCCTACTAAAGGCACCAAAACAGAGGGAAAGTCGAAAGTTGTCATATAAAGGATACCTCAATTTACTATTTGTACCTGTTATTATTTATATTTATTAATATTATAAAGATAAAGATTAGTATAAATCTAAGTATATATCTAAGTGAGTATAGAAGGTACAAAAGCATATATCATATCTATAGTCTATAGTTTCTATATTCTATAATTCTATATTTGGATTATATATACATATTTTTATTTTCCTAGAATTTAACGAAAATAAGAATTAACTATTTTTCTTGTTGATAGAGGCCTCTTAACTGAATTAGTAATCAAGAATATAGATAAAAAGGAGTTATCCACAACTTTTGATTTCTTTTTACAATTTAGATCTTATGTCAACAAAGAAACCCCATTCATATTCGTTTTACTTGGATTCTGATAAACTAACTATTTGTTTGCTACAAATAAAAAAGGAACTTAATGCTCTATTGAATTTTGATTCAAAGGAAAGAAAGCGTGGAGCTGAAATAACTCACTCAGAACGCTTTTTAAAGGATTACGTGGTACGATTAGATCGAATAAGCCCTTCTGGAATAAATATTCAGCCGCCTGTGAACCTTCAGGTACTGTTTTATTCAATGTTTGTTCAATTACTCTTTTACCCGCAAATGCAATATAGGCATTGGGTTCGGCAATAATGATATCTCCCAACATACCAAAACTAGCAGTTACCCCCCCTGTAGTAGGAGATGTAAGAATTGATACATAGAATAACTTTTTATTTGATTGATAATCATATAAAGCAGAAGATATTTTAGCCATTTGCATTAAACTCAAACTTCCCTCTTGCATACGCGCCCCCCCGGAAGCACATACTATAATAAGAGGGAGAAATTTGTTAGTAGCGTACTCAATCAAACGGGTTATTTTCTCCCCAACCACGGATCCCATACTACCCCCCATAAACTGAAAATCCATAACCCCAAGTGCTATGGGAATACCGTTTAATTGGCCTATACCTGTTTGAACGGCTTCAGTTAATCCTGTCTTTCGTTGATAAGAATCGATACGATCTTTATAAGGCTCCTCTTCCGAATGAAATTCAATGGGATCCAAAGA